CTTTCCTTTGGCATTTCTCGCATTTCTCATCAAATAAATAGGGGGATTTTCATTATTTCAACTCCTACAGATTGGTAGGAGAAAGACATATTTAGTACAATTATTGAGAGCATTCTAGTCCGGATTCCATGAGATACTAAGTCTACTTTTTCGATTGTTCCCAATTCATGTAATGGAATAGAGGACTATATGTTTCTTGGGCGCACAGACCCAAATTGAATTCATTTCTTGTACAATACAAAATGAATTTCACATTAACAGAATTTCATTTCCCTGATAGAATACTTTTCCAGATTCAAAAATCCCCCCTTCTGACTTCGGTTTTGTTTGTGTAACGGCAATTACTAATGTGAAGTTGAAAAATCTATTTCATTCAAATTGTACGCTGAGCTTTTGGTTATAGGTATCCCAGTACGAATAACCTAAGGAAGGAGGGTAAAAGAAAAATAAAGATCAATATCCCACCCCTTTTAGCTTAGCAAGTAGCAGGGGAATAAATCCATTTTTCCTTCCTATTTTGATATTTTTTTAGAGGGCTCGTCGAAGAACAAACCCCAAACTAAAATAGTTAGTTTGATGGAATATTACATCCTTTATCCCGGGACTCCTCTTTATCACACTTCTTTGTCTTCCAAGAAAACTAGATCATTAAAAAAAACAGAGTTTAGAACGTAACTCCCTTCTTTTTCCACTTCGCTTCGATTGTTTGTTGGGGGTTTGTGACTAATGGAAACGGACGGGTGGTCGGACGATACTTTATCCGATGATTGTACAAGGAGGACGTAAGGTAGGTACAGAAAAGAATGAGAAATAAAGAAATTTTGGATTCGGTATGGATAAAAGATCTTCCTATGTTATACTATTCAATTCTTGACGACGAATTGATTTGATAGCTCAGATATTGTTATTCATGATATTGATCTGATTTCAAGATCATCGAGAGGGAATTCATTCATTGAATTGACAGGAGAAAGATTTATTATCTCTATGGGATTAAATCCCGAGTTATTTTGAAGTAAAAAAACGATGAGATTATGGAAGTAAATATTCTTGCATTTATTGCTACTGCACTGTTCATTCTAGTCCCTACTGCGTTTCTACTTATCATTTACGTAAAAACCGTAAGTCAAAATGATTAATTAATGAGTTAATGGTTAAACAAATCAAATGAAAAGGATTCTAATTTTGTGTCTTAAATGAAATGAGTGGACTAGAACCGGCAGTATTCTATGAGATCCGATAGTACGGTAAGAAAGAAATAGATGAACCCTTCTTTCTTACCATACTATCTATTAGTGTTAGTATTATTGTAGTGTGTAAAGTTATACAGCGTATAAAGAAAGTTGTACTTTATAATCTAATAAAGATAAAGATAGAGGCTAAATATAAATCAATCTACAATATTATCTTCATATATGTAGATATCAATTCCATTCATTTCATATATAGAATGGACATAGGACCCAATTTTATTTCTTTGATACATCTATTTGTTTCGAGCAATCTGAAATAATCGTCTGACTCTTATAGTTCGAATTTATAGATTTTTGATTATTTACACTATGAATTTCAGGATCTATCGAAAGAATCAAATCAATGCAGGAAAAACGATATGGGCATATATTAATAAAATCAAATAGTCATTTTTTTAGCATTCCGAAGAAATAATTGATTGAGCCATTGACAGGAGTTCTGTGGGCACTTCTTCGGATTTCGAAGAGTAAACCTCACAGATTTTTAACGGTTGAACCATGATATGAAATGCGTCGATAAAATCGAAATTCCGAAAAGAAAAGGAAAAAAATAATAGAAAATAAAAAAAAAAAGGAAAGTGCGCAATATGTGACGCCCCTAAGGCAAGATCTTCTTTTATTATGCATAGTATCCCATTAGACAACCACTATGTTTATATTCTTTCTCATATAAACTCATATAAAGTGCGTATACACTTAACAAAACGACTTCCTTTTTGAAGAGTAAAAAGGGAAAGAAAGGGGGATCGGGTCTTCCTCAGTATCCATCTATCATTCTGGTAAGAGCCCGTTCATTGAAATAGAAAAGTTAGGAAGAATTAAGTTGGACTCAATTTTCTATCATCTGTATCCCTTTCCTTTCGAAACACAAACATGGGAATCCGTGAAATATCTCTTTGATTGAAAGAGTATTAGTCATATAATACATTATTCCACTAGAATCCAATGGAATTTCAAAATGAAGATATATATTCGATTTTTTTCTTTTTAAAGAGTTCAAACCGCCTTGCAGAACGACCTATAAAACAATTGATAGAGTTTGATTCCTCAACTCAATTAGTAGTACCTTTAGAGCCCACTTCTTCCCCATACTACGAGTGAAAGGGAAAATGTAAAGACTACCATTAAAGCAGCCCAAGCAAGACTTACTATATCCATGTGAATTATGTCCCCTATCTTGATGAAGGAATTATTCCATTATTGCTCACTAATAATAGTGGAATCAATGGCGCAGAGTCAAAAAGGGATTCTGACCGAAGACTATTGATGAACCAATCCAACAAATCCACTTCTAAAAAATTCCTATATGATTTGAAATCTGGAAAGACTAAATACAAGTAAAATATGCAATGATATCTCAAGGAACTCTTATTAATGGAACATGTAGGAATAATAAGGCCTATTCCTTTTTGTTAACCTTCATAAGTAAAGTAAAAAAGCATAATCATAGATCACTATCTATTCCATACCTCTATTTCCCTTTTGATCTAATCCATACCATCTCCCGAATGTTTCGCAGAGACAGTTGGGAGATGGTATCTCATATTCTTGACGAGAGGTTGCTGAAAAGAAATTCTTTTTGCACTTTTTCTATATCTATTTTATTTAAAGTAAATTATCAATCCAATCTAATATTGATTGAATGCCTGAACATTCAGAGATTCTCGTGAGTCCATATATAAAGTATCTAAAGGATCTTCCCCCCTCTCCACAACTACTAATGGAATTCGATTTCCTATCTGGCTATCCAATGGAATTCAAGACCGAGTCAGTAGACACTACATTAGTAGTAGAAAGATTAGCAGTAGAAAGGAATCGAGAAGTCTTGAGAGCCCTTCCCCGATTCGAATCTTTCCTTGAATTCTAGATCCAAAGATTTACAATCTTTTAGAAAACCCCCAGATCCGATGCGTAGAAGCAAACAAGTATCAACAGTCCATTTCTTCTACTTCCGCTGGGGAATAATTTGGAGAGTTCTATCAGCGGAACAGAATCAGAGATTCTGAGCCTTTTTTTTGTTGATCAGGCGACACCCGGATTTGAACTGGGGAAAAAGGATTTGCAGTCCCCCGCCTTACCACTCGGCCATGCCGCCAAATTGATACAAAATAGATGCAAATTTTCCCCTTCGGGTTGGAGTACGGAACTTCTTTTTTATTGTACTTGCATCTTAATCCTCCTTTTCTTAATCCCTTTCCTAAAAGAAACCTTCCTCTTTATTTATTTTTTCTTTTTGGTTGGATTTGATCCAACCCTTCGATTGATTGTATAGTATCTCAAAACACATAATGCCTAAAAATTTCCCCTCCCCCTTCTATTAATATTAAAAAGGGCGGAGTTTCAGTCATAAAAAAAATTATGACAACTTGGAACCGTTAACTATTGACTGCGGCCTGCGAATTTGTGAACTATTTTTGGATTTGAATCTCCAATTGTGTTTTCCTAATGACATAATCAAAAAGTTGGTGCATAACACATCAGTGTTGATTTGTTTCAATCCAAAATCCTTCTCAATTTCAATTATAACAACAATTATGAGTATATGTAAACCCCAGAACAGAAATTGTTACACAGATATCTAATCGAATTGGGTATCTTATTTATATATGTTGCCTATAGGAAATTATCAGAAAATTATCGTGCTTCAGTTTTTCGTGGAATAGAAAATAGAAACTTTGTTTTGATAGAGCACGGAAATAAAGGAGAAGACGGATCTATAGATAGCTCTATCTGCATGTGTTTAATAAATCCAGCCCTTCTTAGATACTTTGAGACTTTACAATTCTAACTTTCTCCATCGTATTCTGCCAACTCTACTAAAAACTGGGTTAGGTAAAAAACGATCTCTTCTCTGTGAATCTTTTTTGAACAATGGAATCATAAAAGAGGTTAAAAAATAGACTCTATATTGTTTCTGGTTTTTATGTCTTTATCTCAACGAAAAGATCAAATACCGAATCCATTTAGTTGTCTGGTATGCAAGTTGATTGGAATATGTAATAGCATAATAATGCTAGGAGTGGAATCCGTTTTGATATTCTATACAAAATCCCATAATCATAATCTAGTAAGCCTAAGTGGCATAATTCTCTTTCTAGGAATGTTTTATCAACCCCTTTCCATTTGTATCTGTTGCAAATTCTAATTTGAAATAGAAAATTCTCTTTCTTCCGCCGTTCATACGTATTCCATACATTCCATATCTGGAATGGAGTCAAATTTCATGCGATTCAGTAAATAGAATCTAAATTCTACCGTTACTAGATCATCTATATGATTCGATGAAGAATGATCTAATAATGGGATTTTTTGATAAATAGGAAATTCAAAATGCTCCAGGATGGAAATGAGGGAATGTATACAATACCCGGGTTTAATCAGATACAATTTGAAGGATTTTGTAGGTTCATTGATCAGGGCTTGATGGAAGAACTTTCTAAGTTTCCAAAAATAGAAGATACGGATCAAAAAGCGGAATTTCAATTATTTTTGGAAACATATCAATTTGTAGAACCGTTGATGAAAGAAAGAGATGCTGTGTATAAATTACTCACATATTCTTCTGAATTATATGTATCCGCAGGACTCATTTGGAAAACCCGCAGGGATATGCAAGAACAAACAATTTTGATTGGAAACATTCCTCTAATGAATTCTCTGGGAACTTTTATAGTAAAGGGAATATATAGAATTGTGATCAATCAAATATTGCAAAGCCCCGGTATTTATTACCGGTCAGAATTGGAC